TAAGTGCTCCTGGAGCAGTTGAAACTAGATAGTTATGTCCTCAGTTGAGGTCTAGAACTAAGATATCGTCCCTTTTTCTATCTAATTTTTAGATAATTCATTTTTCATTTTTCTGATTTCATGGATCCGAAATAAAAAAAAGATGGATTTTCTCAATGAACAAAAGAAAATAAATAGGATTTTTGATGTATCAAAATTTCATCACGACATCAAAGGCATTTTGATAAATTTTTCGATAGCTTGGGATCAAAACTGTATTAATGATTTGGATCTTCATCCTCATTGTATACAGAATTCGTGTTAGGATTTACCAACCCAATTAGGTATTGGGCTGGGTATATAACAAAAGAGTTTCAATCTCTATCGGAATTGTACCGTATTTGAAAAATTCAATTTATTTCGAAAAAAGTGGATATATCATATATTCGTATTTTTTTATTCTGAAAAGTGAATCGATAGGAAAATGAGAATCCTCATCTCTCGAATTCTCAAAATTTACTATAACGAAAAGTCAAACTTTGTATCTTGTGTCTAACTACTTCTTTTTTTTTTTCAAACAAAACAAAAAAGAAATAGGACCCTTTTTAAAACTTTTAAAACCCAGTAGACAGAAGAATTCTTATTCTATATACCACACTAGCCAGTCCTATCTCATATTGATGAGTTCAAAACATTAGTTAATGCGAATCATTCATCTTATAAATTATACAATTCATCAAGTCATGCTCATTCAGATTATTCCAAAGCTTTATTACTATTATTGTTTATATTGTTTATTGTCGCACTAAAAAACTTTTAGAATGTCCGGTAGAAACAGATTTAGCTAAAGAAAACGCTTTTATCGCGGCCCGATATCCCTTTCTCTTCCAAATATTTTTACGAATACGCTTTTTTGACATAGAAGTACGTTTCTTTGGAACCGCCATTCAAAAAAAAAAAAGAGGTTACTCATTTTTATAGTTGGATGTGAAAGACATTTCAAAATGAATCACTCTTTCTATTCATTATCTATATTTATTCCATGGATTTCTTCATAACATACAAAAATATGTATCCGTGCACATCGGATTATAACTAGGGACAAAAAAAGAAATAGAAGAAAAAACAAAAACGATGTTATTTAAATAGGAATTTTTTTTTGACATCTCTATTACATACAATTACAATGTCCGAAGAAAAAAAATTCGTACTGATTGGTACCCTCATATCTTCATTCGGATCTATGTCTATGTGATTTACTACCATAGAAATGGAATGAATTGCCGTTGATAAGAATCAAAAAAGGTTCCGATTCTTATCTCAGTCTATTTATATATCATAATCATATCGTTGTGCTGTAGTTAATAAATGGAAAAGTAAATCTAATAAAAAAAAAATAATGTAACATTAACATTTTTTTCTATTACTATTAATTGATCAAGCTCGAGAATAGAGTACCCATAATTTTCATTCAAATGGGGCTGTTAATTAATCTGTTAAACTAAGCAATACATTACTTGATAAAGGTCATTTTAGTTCTCTCTTATTGGATATTTGCATTTTTTTTAAAGTAATGAGTATCGAGTATCATAGTGTTTCCTATAAACATAAGTTTTTGTTTGTTTTATTGGAATAGAAGCCAATCAATCAGTTCCACATTCAATGAATTAGTTAATGACTCTGAATAAACTAACTAAAATGACTAGGTCTTATATTAGGTTGAGGTATTGTTATTGGTAGATCTTATGATCCATATCAGAATCAAGCCCCGTTTTTGGTGTGACTCTTTTTCCTTACTTTATGTATATAAATTCCACAATTTCCCGTATATAGTAATAATTAATAGTAGTAATAGTAATAATGGAATGCTTTAATATCTTATATTCTGTATCCTCATAAATATATTAGTATTAGATTAGTTAATAACTAAACTAAGTAATAACTTTTGACTAATGACTTGGTCATAGCATTTGACCAATTGTAACTTCTTTATTTTATTTTTTCAAATATCTGGGAAAGAATAATTCAAAATCATATTTGAGTTCTTTCATATCTTGATTTTCTTTATTTAAATATTGCTCCTTTCGAAAGAGATAAGAGCTGGTGAATCAGAAACAATAAAAAAAAGATTAAAGTTTTATTTTTTATGGAACATACATTTCAATATGCATGGGTCATACCTTTCGTTCCACTTCCAGTTACTATGTCAATAGGATTGGGACTTCTGCTTGTTCCGACGGCAACAAAAAATCTTCGTCGTATGTGGGCTTTTCCTAGTGTTTTATTGCTAAGTATAACAATGGTTTTTTCGGCCAATCTGTCTATTCAACAAATAAATGGCAGTTTTATTTATCAATATCTATGGTCTTGGACCATCAATAATGATTTTTCCTTAGAGTTCGGTTACTTCATCGATCCACTTACTTCTATTATGGCAATATTAATCACTACTGTTGGAATCGTGGTTCTTATTTATAGTGACAATTATATGTCTCATGATCAAGGATACTTGAGATTTTTTTCTTATATGAGTTTTTCCAATACTTCCATGTTGGGATTAGTTACTAGTTCCAATTTGATACAAATTCATATTTTTTGGGAGCTAGTGGGAATGTGTTCGTATCTATTAATCGGTTTTTGGTCCACACGAACCGTTGCAGCAAATGCTTGTCAAAAAGTGTTTGTAACTAATCGTATAGGGGATTTTGGTTTACTATTAGGAATCTTAGGTCTTTATTGGATAACAGGTAGTTTCGAATTTCGGGATTTGTTCGAAATTTTCAAGAACTTGATCCATAGTAATGGGGTTCATTTTTTATTTGCTACTCTTTGTGCCTCCCTATTATTCGTCGGTGCAGTTGCTAAATCTGCACAATTCCCCCTTCATGTATGGTTACCGGATGCCATGGAGGGACCCACTCCTATTTCGGCTCTTATACATGCTGCTACTATGGTAGCAGCGGGAATTTTTCTTGTCGCTCGACTTCTTCCTATTTTCACAGTCATACCTTATATAATGAATCTCATTGCTTTGATAGGTGTAATAACAGTACTATTAGGAGCTACTTTGGCTCTTGCTCAAAGAGATATTAAGAGAAGTTTAGCCTATTCTACGATGTCTCAATTGGGTTATACCATGTTAGCTTTGGGTATAGGTTCGTATCGAGCTGCTTTATTCCATTTGATCACTCATGCCTACTCTAAAGCATTATTGTTTTTAGGATCTGGATCCATTATTCATTCAATGGAACCTATTGTTGGATATTCTCCAGATAAAAGTCAGAACATGGTTCTTATGGGTGGTTTAACAAAATATGTCCCAATTACAAAAACTACTTTTTTATTAGGTACACTTTCTCTTTGTGGTATTCCGCCTCTTGCTTGTTTTTGGTCCAAAGATGAAATTCTTAATGATAGTTGGTTGTATTCACCCATTTTTGCGATAATAGCTTATTCCACAGCAGGGTTAACTGCATTTTACACGTTTCGGATGTACTTACTTACTTTTGATGGGCATTTACACATTCATTTTCAAAATTACAGCAGTATAAAAAATGGCTCGCTCTATTCAATATCTATATGGGGGAAAGAAGGACCGAAACCCGTTAAAAGAAATTTCGTTTTATCAACAATGAATAATAATGAAAAGGTTTCCTTTTTTTCGAAGAAGACATATCAAATTGATGGGAATGTAAGAAACCTGATGCGATCCTTTAGTACTCATTTTTACAATAAAGAAACTTCCGTGTATCCTCAAGAATCGGACAATACTATGTTATTTCCTCTCCTTGTATTGGTCCTATTTACTTTGTTCGTTGGATCCATCGGAATTTCAGGAGTAATGGATATGGATTTTGATATATTATCGAAATGGTTAACCCCATCGATAAACCTTTTGCATAAAAATTTGAGCTATTCCCCAGATTGGTATGAATTTTTGATAAATGCAATTTTTTCAGTTAGTATATCCTATTTCGGAATACTCATAGCGTCTCTTTTATATGGGTCTGTTTATTCATCTTTCCAGAATTTGGACTTAATCAATTCATTTGTTAAAACGGGTCCTAAGAAAATTTTATTGGACCGAATCAAAAATGTGATATATAATTGGTCATATAATCGTGGTTACATAGATGTTTTTTATGCAACAGCCTTAACTAGGGCTATAAGGGGATTAGCCCAATTAACTCACTTTTTTGATAGACGAGTAATTGATGGAATTACGAATGGGGTTGGTGTTGCAAGTTTCTTTGTAGGAGAAGGGATCAAATATGTGGGTGGCGGACGAATTTCTTCTTATCTCTTCTTGTATTTATCTTATGTATCAATCTTTTTGTTAATTTACTATTTCAAAAATTCATATCTATAAACCCAATTATTATACAGGTCTTCAGGTTCAGGTTTTGTCGTGCACAAAGACATTTTTTTTTGTATCATTTCCAAAAAAGTCGACAAACTAGGTGGATATGTAAAAGATATTATTTGTTTTCCATCACTTGGACATGTGTGAAAAAAATATTGTGACATTTCATTTCTTACAGCATTTTCAAATCGATCGTTTTTTATATATCGCAATGGACGATTCCATCGTTTATAGTCGAAAAGAAGAGTCAAAAGAGGTTTTTCAAACCAGAAGAGGTCTTTATCTTCTTTAAGTATTCCCAACTCCCAATTTTCTATCTTTTTTTTTCCATCAAGATAAGAATTTTCATAAACTGGTCTATGTTTGTGGAATTCATCCTTTGTTTTTTCCTTTCCATTCACTCGGATCTCTTCCGTTTCATCTATTTTGTCCGGATCCTCCTTTTCTTCCGAACAAAGGGAAGGGTCTTCTTCGGTGGATCCCTCTTGTTCCTTTTGAGTCCCCCTCGTTTCGGAAGTTTTTTCTATTTCTACATCTGTTTCTTCCTCACTTTCCCCCCCTTCTTCTGTTTCTGAGGTTTCTTTCAGTTTCTTAGTGACAATAGGCGACGGTATTCTGCCTAAATAGTAGACACAGGTGATAAATAAGAGAATACGAA